TTGGTATTTGTATGGAACGGGGATAGGGATTTCTTCTTGTTTTCTTTATTATTGATAGGAATTCTCTTGTTAAGACCCTACTTAACTAATCAATTGAAACCTCAGATTCATACGAGAACCACGATAATTCAATGAAACCTTCAAAGTCCAAAGTTCACTGAGTGAGAACCATTGGATCATCACTTATTCAATCAAAAAATAGCTATAATGACTAAAAACATAAAATACAAAGAAGCGTTTGTCCTTTGATCCAAATAAGAGTTTAAAAGCAGAAAACTATTTTGATTTATTAAAGTTTATAAGATAGAACGGAAAGAAGTCCGGCTACGAGGTCTGAGTATTAAGTATGAATCATAGTTCGAATACTTTGTGATCTATTTGATCTATTTCGTGCTCCAGATACTCGAATGAATATCCGACGAAGTAAAACCATCTTGATAAAGATGACAGACCCCATTCTCTGTACTATCCATAGGGTCAATTCTAACAAGTCACACACTCATATTCCGGAAATATACAATGCAGAAAAAAATTTCGCGGTCGAACTACCAAAGGCGAATAGGCTAAAATTGTTAGACCTACATACTTTACTTTTTTGTATCGAGCTAAAAGCTAGAACTTCAAGATTCTTCTCAGTCTAATTCACTGAAATTCCATCCAGTAGAACAGAAGAATTATAAATCTCCAAAATAATAGATAGGAATACCGCAAATAGAGCCATTGCAACACCCATCAAAGGGGTCGTTCCCCATCCAGGAGCTACTTTACCATATTCGGAATTCAATGGTTTCAATAACTTCCCTACAGTAGTGCTTCTTGGACCAGATCTAGAACTATCCTCAACAGTTTGTGTAGCCATAAATCTTATTTTGTATTCATTACGATCTGTTGACTTTGTATACCATTCCGTTGTAAATAAATGATCTTAGCATAGATCCAGTGTGGTCTTTCAATTCTATAATAATGGAAACAGCAACCCTAGTCGCCATCTTTATATCTGGGTTACTTGTAAGTTTTACTGGGTATGCTCTATATACTGCCTTTGGGCAACCCTCTCAACAACTAAGAGATCCATTCGAGGAACACGGGGACTAGTTGACGTAATCAGCCTCCAAATATTTGGAGGCTGATTACGTCAATGAAGATAATGAAAAATTATTTCATTTTTTAGTTGAAATTTTAGGTGGTTCCCGAAAAAAAATAGCGAAAAAAATTATCCCTAAAGTGGATACTAAGAGAAATGTATAAACCAATGCTTCCATAAATTTCATCGTGGTTTACAATTATAGCTTTCATACCTGTTTTGTTTACTTGGGAGTATCCCTCTGGATAAAGAAAGAAAAAGAGTCAAAGAAACGGCAGCGATTTAAATAAAGATTCCTACAGTACCCTACCTATTAAATAAAATCGCAAACAAAAACTAGAAGAAAAAAGCAATGTTGCATCAGACTGCTTGTCGTTTTGTAGTTGGATCTCCAAGTTTTTGGAATGCCCCAAATTCCACTTGAGCATCCAAATCTGGATCAATACCAGCAAAAACATCTCTGAAAAGGGTTCTAGAACCATGCCAAATGTGTCCAAAGAAGAAAAGTAGAGCGAACGAAGCATGTCCAAACGTAAACCAACCTCTTGGGCTGCTACGAAAAACACCATCGGATTTCAAAGTCGCACGATCTAATTCAAAAATCTCACCCAATTGAGCCCGTCTAGCATATTTTTTCACAGTTGCGGGATCACTATAACTCACTCCATTGAGTTCACCACCATAAAACTCAACAGTTACACCTACTTGTTCGACACTATATTTTGATTCTGCCCTTCTAAACGGAACGTCAGCTCTAACAATTCCGTCTCCGTCTACCAAAACAACCGGAAATGTTTCAAAAAAAGTAGGCATACGGCGTACAAAAAGTTCACGCCCTTCTTTATTTCTAAAGACGGGGTGTCCTAACCATCCAACAGCTATTCCATCTCCATTGTCCATTGAACCCGCTCGGAATAACCCCCCTTTTGCTGGATTATTACCAATATAATCATAAAAAGCTAATTTTTCAGGAATTTTAGCCCAAGCTTCTGATAAACTTTGATTTTCAGCCAGTCCAGCACTAACTCTTCGATATATTTCTTGTTGAAAGTATCCCTGATCCCATTGATAACGAGTAGGACCAAATAATTCGATGGGAGTAGTTGCAGAACCATACCACATAGTTCCAGCAACAACAAAAGCTGCAAAAAAAACAGCAGCAATACTACTGGAAAGGACGGTTTCAATATTGCCCATACGTAATCCTTTGTATAGACGTTGAGGCGGACGAACACTAAGATGGAATAGGCCCGCTAATATACCCAACGTCCCTGCTGCAATATGATGAGAGGCTATTCCTCCCGGAACAAAAGGGTCAAAACCCTCCACGCCCCACGCCGGGTTTACGGGTTGGACCTTTCCGGTTAGTCCATAAGGGTCGGATACCCATATTCCAGGACCATATAATCCTGTTACATGAAATGCGCCAAAACCGAAGCAAGCCACTCCTGAAAGAAATAAATGAATTCCAAAAATCTTGGGCAAATCCAACGAAGGTTTTCCTGTACGTTCATCACAAAAAATTTCTAGATCCCAATATACCCAATGCCAAATAGCTGCCAAGAAGCACAAGCCAGAAAACACGATATGTGCTCCGGCTACCCCTTCATAACTCCAAAGACCCGGATTCGTTATAGTCCCTCCTGTAATATTCCAACCGCCCCACGAATTGGTTATTCCTAAACGAGTCATGAAAGGTATAACGAACATACCTTGTCTCCACATTGGATCAAGAACGGGGTCGGAGGGATCAAAAACTGCTAATTCATATAGAGCCATCGAGCCGGCCCAACCAGCAACCAGAGCAGTATGCATTATATGAACAGAAAGTAAACGACCGGGATCATTCAATACAACAGTATGAACACGATACCAAGGCAAACCCATGGAAATACCCCTTTATCAACGAAAAATAGACACTATGTAACTTTATTGCATTGGAAAAAACTATGCTACGTACCCCCCTTTTTAGGTAATTATTTCGGAGAAAGGATTAATATTTGTTCTATTCTGTTAGTAATAATGGAACAATTCAATTCATAGAAAAAAAGGGAAGCGGATCTATTCTATATCCGATAAGTACCAATACGCAATGGGGGTGAATCCTATTTTATATGAACCAAGATAGCTATGATCATTCGGAAGCCCGTTCGTAAAAAATTTCCTTTAGTTTTATTCATTCTCTCTTACTTTACTTTTATTTTATATTTTATTTTAGCTTATTCAACTTATGTATTAAATATCATTAATTTAAATATGATTAATAAAGTAGGAAAAAAGGATAATAGTATTAAAAACCGAAACCCCAATCTTACGTTTCCACATCAAAGTGAAATAGAGAACTTCATTCTCTTTTTTTTTCATTTCATGCCTATTGGCGTTCCAAAAGTACCTTTTCGAAGTCCTGGAGAAGGAGATACATCTTGGGTTGACATATAGTGCGACTTGTCAGATATATCGGGCTATATGGGATTTCCCCATTTTCTCCCTCGATCGAGATATCCTCTGTTTCGCTCAAAAAGATTGATTGAATTATCAAAAATTTGTAACGCGAAGCGCAAAAAATAAAGTGGAATTAAATGCAGGGAGTATTTAGATTGATATTAGATTATCAAAAAATTTTTATGGTTTACGTGATCGGACTAATAAAATGAAGTATCCAGGCTCCGTTTAGCAAAAACCCAATTGATAATTAATATATAATATTTTTATAATTACTACTTATATGATATGCAAAATTCTGATAAAAATTATAAAAAAAATTGAAACAGGGTTATCTAAAACTGTTGCTCAAATCAAATAATATAATTCAAAATTTGTTGACTATTTGACAGAAGACATGTGAAAGAAATGAATTGAAAAAAAAAGAAGGAGTAGTAAAAAAAGACGCGGTATTTGGTTCATTTGTCCTATATGTGCAAATCAAAATCGGGCAAATTTTTCCTTTTACTCGGGGTAGAGCATAAACCTAAAAAATGGAATAAAAAAGGACGAAGCCCGTTCAGGAACAAGAAAAAACCATCGCCATTTCAACTGAATCTCGATGAAAAAAAAATCAATGAATCAAATGAGTCTGACAGGCTTAATCAATCGTTTTATTAGAGGATTATAATATCTAATAAAAGGCGCCAAAACTAAATTTTTCTTTTACTTTTGGGAGCAAGCCCTTCCGTTATAAGTTAGAAAGAAAAACCTTCTATGAAAAAAGGGGAGGTTGGAATCGACACATTGATTTTTTCACAATTTTTGTTGAACCGTATGCACCAAAAGGTGCCTGTACGGCTCCTAAGGAATAAAATTTTATCCTAATCAACCGACTTTATCGAGAAAGATTATTTTTTTTAGGCCAAGAGGTTGATACCGAAATCTCGAATCAACTTATTAGTCTTATGATATATCTCAGTATAGAAAAGGATACCAAAGATCTTTATTTGTTTATAAACTCTCCTGGTGGATGGGTAATATCGGGAATGGCTATTTATGATACTATGCAATTTGTGCGACCCGATGTACAGACAATATGCATGGGATTGGCCGCTTCAATAGCATCCTTTATCCTGGTCGGAGGAGCAATTACCAAACGTATAGCATTCCCTCACGCTTGGCGCCAATGAGTTTTTTTATTTTCGAGAAAAAAATACTATGCCTTCGCCATCGAAAATATGAATTAGTTAAGTAATAATAGCATGGCACTTCGAATTCAATATGAAATTTTTTAGATTAAAAAAATTAGATTATATATTGAAAGAGTAGTATGAGATAAGGACGAGGTTCAAATGATATCTTACCTATTCGGGCACATTTCAGCGTCACAAACTTGGTTTTCACACCGGAAGCTTATTTACAAAATTTATAAAAAAAAGACACTTTGGGATTGCTGAATCATAGACGAATCAAAAAAATGATATATAAAGCAACGGAACCATCATAGTATTTTTTTAACTCCTACAAAAAAAGAAGGATGGTAATTGGATGATTTCTGGATCTGCGTATAATATAACCTATTTTTTGTTTTCTTTCGCCAAAAGGAAAGGTAAAAAAAGTCAATTCCATTGTGGAGCCGTATGCAATGCACAAAAAAAGCCTGTACGGTTATTCAATTTTCTCTGTTTTTTTTTTTGGTTATCCCGCCTCATTCTGCGAAATAGAAAAACCTTTTCTATTATATCATCAGGGTAATGATCCATCAACCCGCTAGTTCGTTTTATGAGGCACAAACGGGAGAATTTATCTTGGAAGCGGAAGAATTACTAAAACTTCGCGAAACCATCACAAGGGTTTATGTACAAAGAACGGGCAAACCTATATGGGTTGTATCCGAAGACATGGAAAGGGATGTTTTTATGTCAGCAACAGAAGCCCAAGCTCATGGAATTGTTGATCTTGTAGCGGTTCAATAAAAAAAAGGAGCGATTTCATGCAAATCTACAATTTCTAATTTTATATCTTTTTAGATTAAAGGTTTAGTTTCATATTCTCTTCAATATAAAAAAATATTGAAGAGAATCTTGAAGAGAAGTAATTCAGAATTAGCCGGTTAGAACTAATCTAAACCAGCCCATTATTTATATGATTCCGTATGCCAACCATTAAACAACTTATTAGAAATACAAGACAGCCAATCCGAAACGTCACGAAATCCCCAGCGCTTCGGGGATGCCCTCAGCGACGAGGAACATGTACTCGGGTGTATGTGCGACTCGTTTAGATCATAGACTGAGACATAAAAAGGAAATTCTTTTTGAAATATTACAGATCAGTACCTGTGAATAAAATAGAATGGAGGATCTCGATTCATTATTTAAAAAATAGAGATCGTTCATATATTCTATTGTGTCTGAAACTTATGGTTTACATTGGTGCAAATCCAATCAACTCCATTTTTTAGAAAACCCCCAATGATAACAAATGATTATCCATTAAGCGGGGGAAATTCCATTTTTTAGAAAAAAGATTCCACTCTTGAAAGAAAAGAACGGACTAACAGGGTAAATGACCAAATCAATTTTAAAAATGAAATACCGTTACTGTATAAAGGGGATCTCATTGTGAAAGACCTAATTACTGGAATATTCATGGGGTAGAGCCAAAGAATGTGAATTGTACAAGTTACCAATAGTATTGATTAATTAAAAGAAGGAGCTCCGGTGTATAGAGAGGACCTCACCGTTTTAGAAGTAACCATAGAAACGATGGAACCCACTATTTATCCAATTCTATTTACTACTTTTTGTAGTTATTCTATTTTTTTTATATCAAGGGAATTTATCCTTTCAAAGCAAAGGAAAATACCTAGCAAAAAATAGTGGTGGGGAAGGTTAGAGTAGCAAAAGCCATTGGAATTTTTTTTATACATTGGAATAATTCGTTTGGTTATTAATAGACTAGTAAAGGGGAAAAGAATAACTAAAAAAAGAATTAGTTATTCATCAAAGTTTGATTTATTCAATGACTAGAATTAAACGCGGATATATAGCTCGGAGGCGTAGAACAAAACTTCGTTTATTTGCATCAAGCTTTCGAGGGGCTCATTCACGACTTACACGAACTATGACTCAACAGAGAATAAGAGCTTTAGTTTCGGCTCATCGGGATAGGGGTAAAAGAAAAAGAGATTTTCGCCGTTTATGGATCACTCGAATAAATGCCGTAATTCACGAAATGGGGATATTCTATAGTTATAACCAATTCATACACAATCTGTACAACAAGCAATTACTTCTTAATCGGAAAATACTTGCACAAATAGCTCTATTAAATAGGAGTTGTCTTTATACAATTTCGAATGACATAAAAAAATAAGGGGATTGGAAGAAATCCACGAAAATATTTGAAATAGAGTTCTAAGGAGAATGAGCTCGGGGAAGGTAGAGTAGAAATTAGTATTATAAAAAAAAGTCGTCACAACAAAACGAGAGTATATAGTCGCTAAAAAACGAGTTATTCTTTTTCTTTTCGACGATTCTTTTCTTTTTTTTTTTATGATAGACACAGACGTAACAATCAAATTTTGATTTTTGATTGGATTTTTCGAACAAAACATTAATCTCTTTTTTAATTCCTTCAGATTGGAATTGTTATTCAATTCAAGAATAAGTCTATTTTTTTCTGGTTCTAAGGCTAGTAGTTCTAGGGGTCGACTCACTTCTTTCAAATTGTTTCTGATTATTAAGAAAAGGTAACAAAGATAAAATACGAGCTTGTTTTATAGCAATAGTGATTAATCGTTGTTGTTTTAAAGTCACTCTATTCACCCGTCTAGATAATATTTTTCCTTGTTCACTAATAAATCGACTAATTAAACTCATGTTTCTATAATCAATTCGATCCCCCGATTGGATCGGGGGCAAACGCCTACGAAAAGATCGCTTGGATTTAGTAAAAAGTCGCTTAGATTTATTCATCATTTTTTATTCCTTATCTCTAAAATCCTATTTTGGTCGGATCAAAATAAAAACGATTTCTATTTCTATATAGGATAGAGTTTCTATATAGAATTAAGAATATAGGATTAGATTTCTTTCTATTGATTTATTTGTTTATATTTATATATATGTAATAATATATAGATACTAGCATTATTCCTGTTAAAGTTGACATACAAGCACTCAATTTGATCTATTTCTTGATTTCCCCGTGAATTGTATGTTTATAACAATAGGGACAGAATTTTCTCAATTCCAATCGACTAGGGGTGTTATGCCGATTCTTTTGAGTAATATATCTGGAAATTCCCGCTGATTCTTTCTTAATATCATTTCGAACACAACTGGTACATTCCAAAATAATTGTTACTCGAACATCTTTACCCTTGGCCATGAAACCTCCTTTGGATTTATGATTCACCTCAATCTTCTATTTTCATTTTAGGATCCAGAAAGAACAAAAACCAAAAAAATAGAAGCTGTTAACTAAAAAAAATTCTGAAATATTTCGTTGCAATGAATATTTTATTAATTAGTAATTAAATAAAAATAAAATAATAAGTAATACAATGATTTTGTGAAAACTATATTTAAAATCTTTGTACAGTATTTTTTTTTAAGTATCTCATAGGATACTCTTTCCCTAGCAACACTTTTTTTCGTTCTATTACTAATTTAATTGGATCCTGAACCCTCGTTTTTATGACCTCCCCCCCCCACCTTTTCTAATTAGTTTTTTAGAATCAATTAGAAAAGGTGGGGGGGGATTAGTCCCCGATCGTTGATTGTATCTCTAAATTTTTCACCCCTTTCTGATGTTAATAACTAGAATCAAAAAAAGGGAAATGTTAATGCATCTGGAAATAAACGATTAATCTCTATTAATAAACCTGCTAACGAAACGAACCATAGAGTACTTAGTACCGGTGCTACGGAAAGATATGTTTTTAGATCTCGCATTTGAAATCCTCCTTCTTTCTTCTTTATTGTATTACATTATATATAGTAATATATATAATTACAGATGTACATGTAATTAAGAAGTTCTTGTATTTGTATACGTAACTTCCGTCCCCCCGCTTTCAAAATTAGAATTTAAATATTGTTTACTAGAACGATCTTATAGATTCGATTTGAAAACGTAAACGCCTATTTATGTAAAATTGAAATTGAGAGAATTCTTGTAAAAAAAAGTAACTTTTTTAATTATATCTTTGTTATCTGATATGAGAAATATGAGAAAAAAAGAAGAAATGAATTTGATATACGAATAAAAAAGAAGAAGGATGTGGAAAACAAGACAGGAATTCTCTACAATGACACTGTAAACCAATTGAAAGGGATGTAGCGCAGCTTGGTAGCGCGTTTGTTTTGGGTACAAAATGTCACGGGTTCAAATCCTGTCATCCCTACCTATTACTGCTCAGAAGAGCAGTAACGAGGTATCTATTTTGATCGATTTTTTTAATAAAATCGGACATACATATAATTCTGAAATTTATGATATACTATTTATAGTATATACGGACAAAATCGAGTCGGGTTAAAGAATGCCCTCTTTCTAGCCTTTTCGTTTTTTAGAAAAAAAAAGAAAAACGCTCTTAGTTCAGTTCGGTAGAACGTGGGTCTCCAAAACCCAATGTCGTAGGTTCAAATCCTACAGAGCGTGATTTCACTCTTGTTTATTAGATTGTGTCAAAATTCCACTGTTCGAAAATTACGGAACAGCAATCTGAATTAGACCTCCCGCATAGGAAAGCAAGAAGGAGGTCAGTAAAAAAAACGAGATGTTAATTAATTAAAAGTCCAACTGATCACCACGTCTGTATTGTAAATAAGCAGTTACGAATAATCCAGCCAAAGTAATAGGAATTAGACCTAAGACGATTCCAAATAAAAAAACTTCAATCATTTCAATTTTCTTTTGTTTTCATTTTTGAAAGGGAGAAAAGAGAGGTACTATCTATTCCTAGCTCTTAATCTGTATTGCCGATGAATCTCAATGACCAAAATTGGGTAATTAACACGGTAAGGAACTATCGAACATATGAAATACCACCGAAATCCTTTTTTATAAAAAAATCTGCATTCAATTAATTTCAAATAAGTCGTATTTTGCTTAGACCAATAAATAGAACTGAGGTTATAGTTAAAGCTGCTAGTAGAAAACCGAAATAACTAGTTATAGTAGGCATGAAGGGACTCAATAAAATATGTTTTTTTATACATATGTTTCTAAAGTACTTCCCTAAGTTTCAATTGAAAATTTTTTTTTTAGAAATAGAGAAAGATAACTAGTTCCAAGAATTAAAAAAATTCAATTGAAAATTTGTGAATTATCAATCATTATAGGTGGTATGAACAAAAATAGAGAAAGATAAAAAGAACTCAATTCATCGTCTTTGGCATCTGCACTATCTCAGGAGTCAGAATTAACGTAACTAATTAATTGAAAACCTCTTTAAGAAATTAATCATAAAAAAAATAATAC